TCTTAATGTCTTTTTGAGCAAGGGCAAAAGTAGCCCCGAATAATATTGTTATTACTCCTACCAAAGAGATGAAATTCATTATGTGAGGGATGACTATGAAAAGAGGAATAAGCCGAGCTACAAGAAAAATGCCCGCAGCTACCATAGTAGCAGCATGTATAAGAGCTGAAATAGGAGTAGGCCCCTCCATGGCATCCGGTAACCATACATGAAGGGGAAATTGTGCAGATTTAGCAACCGCACCGGCAAATAATAGAACGGCACAGAAAGTAACAAATAAAAAATTGACTTCATTATGATTATTAGAAATCAAGTTATTGAATATTTTGAATAAATCTCGAAATTCGAAACTCCCTGTTATCCAATAAAAACCTAAAATTCCTAATAATAAACCAAAATCCCCAACACGATTAGTTACAAATGCTTTTTGGCAAGCATTTGCAGCAACAGGCCGTGTGAACCAAAACCCTATTAATAGATATGAACACATTCCTACCAATTCCCAAAAAATATAAATTTGTATCAAATTAGAACTAGTAACTAATCCTAACATAGAAGTACTGAAAAAATTCATATAAGCGAAAAATCTCAAATATCCTTGATCATACGACATATAATTATCACTATAAATAAGAACCATAATTCCAATAGTAGTGATTAATATTGACATAATAGAAGTAAGTGGGTCGATCAAGTAACCGAATTCTAAAGAAAAATCATTATTAATGATCCAAGACCATACATATTGATAGATAGAACTACCATTTATTTGCTGAATAGACAGATTGATCGAAAAAATCATGACTATACTTAACAAAAAAATACTTTGAAAAGCCCACATACGGCGAAGACTTTTTGTTGCCGACGGAAAAAGAAGAAGTCCCGCTCCTATTAACATAGGAACTGGAAGTGGAAGGAAAGGTATTATCCACGAATATTGATATGTCTGTTCCATAAAAAAGTTTTTTTATTCTTAATTGATTGTTTCCGATTTACCGGATCCTACCCCCTTTCAATTTCAAAACAAAAAGGGGTCAATAAAAAAATCAAGAGATGTACTAACTTAAAGATATTTTTCGAATTTTATATATTATCTGGGTCTTTCCAAAATACTTTAAATATTAAAATAAAGAAGTTACAATTGGGCAAATGATATGACCTACTTGCTCATAAAAAGCGAATTTAGTTATTAACTAAAATTTTTCTTAAACTAACGAAAATACAAAATTTCATTATTATTAAATATTAAATCACTTTATATTCATAAAGTAATGATAAAAAATTACATTAAAAATAAATCTGATATGAATCGATATGAATCATAGGATTAACTAAGGTACAATTTTTGTACTAATCTCCCTTTTTAGTCAGTTTGTTCCAAATCATTAACTAGTTTCATTATGAAACTTATTGATTAGTTTCCGTTTCAATAAAAAACATTTATAGGAAACGCTATAATATTTAACATTTTCTATAAAATTATAAAATTTACTTTTATATTTATCAAAAAAGGGGGTAATTATCAAAAGGGGGTAAAATAAAATCAAATTTAATAAAAAAATCACGAAGATTTTTTTTAACAAAACGTGTATCTTTTAACAGATTAATTACTTTAATTACCAGTTTGATTGAATTTTAAAATGGAATTTCGAAGTATTATTTACTCAAGTTTGACCAATTAATAGAAAAAATTAAAGTTTTCATTAGGCTTTTCATTAGGCAATGGGTTCTTAAAGGGTTCTTAAATCCTTCGGTCTATTTATGTAGAAAAAATTAAATTTTATTTTAATAGTAAGATTTTGTACGATTTTCACATATTTTTTATCTATATATATTTTTTTTTTGTTTTCTCTAGATTTCTCTAGATAATATATTATCTAATTATTATCTAGAGAATAACTAGATAATGAATATATTCGTTTTGACCAATAGATGTCTTTCACATCCAACTATAACAACGAGTAACCTCTTAATTTTTAAATGGCAGTTCCAAAAAAACGTACTTCTATATCAAAAAAGCGTATTCGTAAAAATATTTGGAAAGGGAAGGGATATTGGGCAGCCTTAAAAGCGTTGTCATTAGGTAAATCTCTTTCTACTGGAAACTCAAAAAGTTTTTTTGTGCGACAAAAAAAGTCATAAATAAAACATTGGAATAATCCGAATAGAAAAATGGGCCCATTTCATTCTTAATAGGAAATCAACAAACCTATTGTTTGTGGCTAATCAATATGAACTAGAACTCGTTTCGCTATTAGGATATGTATAATAATAATTCCTCGGTTTAGGGATTAGTAAATTCTAAAAAGCTTTTGAAAAAAGAATAAATACAAGATACAAAACTTGAGCCTTTATTAGTATAGTATATTTTCTTGTTTTGGAGATGGGGAGTCTTTTTTCCCCATCAACCTATTTGTCACAATATATTCTATATATATGAAGAAGGATATTTAGTTAAAATTAATCCATCGTTGAAATTAATTTATTCATTTATTTTGAA